CTCTCCCCAATGATAGATTGATGATTGATTACAAATATCTATGATCCGCCTTCTCTATAAAGGGCCAGAAATACCTTGCTTACGTATCATTAGGAAGTGCATTAACATAAATACGGCAGTAAGAAGAGGTAATACAAAAGTGTGTAAACTATAAAAACGAGTCAAAGTAGATTGACCCACACTAGCACTTCCACGTAATAACTCGACCAGGGGCGATCCGATTACAGGAATAGCGTCGGGTACGCCTGTCACGATTTTGACTGCCCAATAACCAATTTGGTCCCGAGGTAAGGAATAACCAGTTACACCAAAAGATGCGGTCAATACAGCCAGAACCACACCTGTAACCCAAGTCAATTCGCGGGGTTTTTTAAACCCACCGGTGAGATAGACACGAAATACGTGCAGGATCATCATTAGGACCATCATACTTGCTGACCATCGATGAACTGATCGGATTAACCAACCAAAGTTAGCTTCAGTCATTATGTATTGAACCGAGGTAAAAGCCTCGGTAACGGTTGGACGATAGTAAAAAGTCATGGCAAACCCCGTAGCTACTTGTACTAAAAAACAAGTAAGCGTAATTCCTCCTAGACAATAAAATATGTTGACATGTGGAGGAACATATTTACTAGTTATATCATCTGCAATCGCCTGAATTTCGAGACGCTCTTCGAACCAATCATATACTTTATTGAGATAGGTAAACCAAGGGAACTCCCCCTCTGAGAACCGTATATGAGACTTTCATCTCGTACAGCTCAAGCAAAAACACCCCAATACTGGTTGCAACGGATATGTAATAGGAAATTTGAAACTTCTTCTTAGTACTCCATCCAACCTTCTCTGAAAATACGACGAAGTGCAAAAAAAACCGAAGCTCTTCTTTAGTGATGACAATGCCAAAATATCAAGTCAGCTCATTTCATTCGTTTTTATGTTGATCATTACGGGCCTCTTGAATTTTCTCGGTCTCTCAATTTTAATTTTTTGTATAATGTGGATTTCTTTTTGTTTCTAATTGCTAGGAATTCTCTTGTTGAGACCCTATGATTCGATTGAAACCTAAGATTCATACTAGAACCACGATGATTGAATAAAGTCCCTAAGCTAAGCCCAAGGGTTATCTGAGTAAAAACCTTTTGATCATCACTTATTCAATGAATAGATGAAATGACTCTAAATCCATAGAAACATTTGTCCGTTGGTCAAAATAAGCAAACAAAAAATTTAAGAATAATTAGAAAATAAATCTTTGAAATTTTTTGAGTCCGGTCGCGAGGTCTGACTGAATAGTAGGTATGAATCATAGTTTAAATATTTCTTTTCTTGATCTATTTCATTCCATATATTCCGTGCTCCAGATACTAGAATGAATATCCGACGAGGCAAAACCCATCTCTCTCAAGATGACAGACCCATTCTCTGTACTATCAATAGGATCAATTATAACAAGTCACACACTCATATTCCGGAAATACCGAAACAAAGGAATTTCACGGTCAAACTGCCGGAATGACCTAAAAATCCTAGTCCTAAGTGATTCACTTTGGATTGAAAAGACAGTACTTCGCAATTCCTATGAACCTAATTCATTGAAATTCCATCCAGTAAAACGGAAGAGTTATAAATCTCCAAAATAATAGATAGGAATACCGCGAAGAGAGCCATTGCGACACCCATCAACGGGGTAGTTCCCCATCCGGGCGCTACTTTACCATATTCCGAATTCAACGGTTTCAATAAACTTCCTAGACCAGTCTGTCTTGGTCTTGGACCAGATCTCGAATTATTCTCAACGGTTTGTGTAGCCATAAATCCTATTGCATTGATTGAATTTTATTGACTTTGTAAATCATACCGTTGTAAATAACCGATCTTATTATAGATCCATTGTGGTCTTGAAATTTTATAATAATGGAAATAGCAACCCTAGTCGCCATCTTTATATCTGGTTTACTTGTAAGTTTTACCGGGTACGCCTTATATACCGCTTTTGGGCAACCCTCTCAACAACTAAGAGATCCATTTGAAGAACATGGGGACTAATTAAAGTCAAGTAATGAGCCGCCCGTGTTGGGCGGCTCATTACTTGACTTTAATGCATTAATTCATTAGTATTTCTAAAGTAACATTATACTTTAACTATAATTGAGATAATCAAAAATCATTTTTTAGTCGGAACCTTAGGCGGTTCTCGAAAAAAGATAGCGAAAAAAATGATTCCTAGAGTCGAGACTAAGAGGAATGTATAAACCAATGCTTCCATAAATTCGATCGTGGTTTACAATTATAGCTTCCACACCTGTTCATTTGGGAGCATCTCCCAGATAAAGACAAGAGTCAAAGAAAAGGGCGATTTAAATCCAGCAAAATTTATCTGGTAATCTATGTAGAAAGTGAAATCAAAAAAAATCCAATAGAAGCGAAAGATACCATATCAGATCAATGTTTATCAGATTACCTGTCTCCTTGTAGTTGGATCCCCAAGTTTTTG